AAAAGCTCTAGAAAAAGAAAAGGGATTTCTTGCTCTAGATATGCTCGAAAAAAGGACCAGATTATGCAATGATGAAAACGAACAAAAATACTTGCCCAAAACGTATGACCCCTTTTTGAGGGGACCATATCGTGGAACAATAAAAAAATTCTATTCACATATGATCATGAATGATTTAATCACTTCTACAGATACGGAGGATTCCATAGAAATCAATTGGATAAATAAGATTTATGGGCTACTTCCTAATAATTCTAATTATTCCAGAAAATTTGAACATCAAAAGAATCCGCCTGATAGGGAATCATTACTGAATTATATTGGTAATTCCTTAACCTCAATCAAAGAATTTCCTTTTGAGCCTGCACCCATTTTGCATTTTAAAAAATATTCTTTATTGAGAGAGCAAACAAGAATTGATTTTGAAAATCAAACAAAAGCTTTAAAATGGGTATTCGATGTAATTACAACTGATCCAAACGATCAAACAATAATTAGAAATAAATCTATTGGAATAGAAGAAATCCATAAAAGGGTTCCTCGGTGGTCATACAAATTAACTGATGATTTGGAAGAACAGGAGGAAGAAAATGAGGAAGAATCTAAGGAAGATCATGAAATTCGTTCAAGAAAAGCCAAACGCGTAGTAATTTATACTGATAACAATCAGAATACCAACCCTATTACAACTACAAATAATACTAATAATAGTGATCAAGCAGAAGAGGTGGCTTTGATACGTTACTCGCAACAATCGGATTTTCGTCGGGATATAATCAAAGGATCCATGCGTGCTCAAAGACGTAAAACGGTTATTTGGGAAATGTTTCAAGCAAATGTGCATTCTCCGCTTTTTTTGGATCGAATAGACAAAACATTTTTTTTTTCTTCTTTTTATATCTCTGAAATGATGAATCTCATTTTTAGGAATTTGGTGGGGAGAGAACCAGAATTGGGGAGAGAACCAGAACCAGAATTGGAAATTTCACATTTTGATTTTGAGGAGGAAGAGACAAGGGAAAAAGAGAAAAAAAACGAAGAAAAAAAAGAGAAAAATGAACGTATAGTAATATCAGAAACTTGGGATAGCATTATATTTGCTCAAGCAATAAGAGGTTTGATGTTAGTAACCCAATCTTTTCTTAGAAAATACATTGTATTGCCTTCATTGATAATTGCTAAAAATATTGGCCGTATGTTATTATTCCAATTCCCCGAATGGTATGAGGATTTGAAGGAGTGGAATAGAGAAATGCATGTTAAATGCACTTATAATGGTGTTCAATTATCAGAAACAGAATTTCCCAAAGATTGGTTAACAGACGGTATTCAGATAAAGATTCTATTTCCTTTCTGTTTGAAACCTTGGCGAAGATCTAAAATACGATCTCATCCTGGGGATCAAATAAAAAAAAAAGGAAAAAAAAACAATTTTTGTTTTTTAACGGTTTGGGGAATGGAAGCGGAATTCCCTTTTGGGAATCCCCGAAAACGACCTTCCTTTTTTGAACCCATTTATAAAGAACTCCAAAAAAAAGTTAGAAAAGTTAAAAAGGATTTCTTTCTACTTCTAAAAGTTTCAAAAGAAAAAACAAGATGGATCATTAAAATACTTCTAGTTCTAAAACGAATAATGAAGGAAATTCAAAAAGTAAACCCAATATTCTTATTTGAATTGAGCAAGGTGAAAGTATATGAAACGGCTGAAAATGGAAAAGATTCCGAAATAAATAATAAGATTATTCACAAATCAACCATTCAAATCCAATCCATGAATTGGACAAATTATTCACTCATAGAAAAAAAGATGAAAGATCTTTCTGATAGAACAATCACAATCAGGAATCAAATAGAACGAATCACAAAAGACAAGAAAAAAATAATTATAACTTGTGCTGATAAAAGATCAAAATCACAGAAACATATTTGGCAGATATTCCAAAGAATAAATATACGATTAATACGTAAATCACATTATTTTATGAAATCTCTGATTGAAAATATATATATAGATATCTTGCTATGTATGATTACCATTCACAGGATCTATTTCCAACTTTTCTTTGAATCAACAAAAAAAATAATCAATAAATCCGTTTACAACGATCAAACAAATCAGGAAGGAATTGATGAAAGAGATCAAAATACAATGAACTTTTTTTCCACTATAAAAAAGTCCTTTTCGAATACTAATATTAGTAATAGTACAAAAATGTATTATGACTTATCCTCCTTGTCCCAAGCATATGTATTTTACAAATTATCACAAACCCAATTACTTAACAAGTATCAATTGAAATCTCTACTTCAATATCAGGGGACTTATCCTTTTATTAAGGATAAAATCAAGGATTATTGTATGACACGAGGAATATTTGATTACAATTCAAGACATAAGAAAATTCATAAGTCTGGAATGATTGAATGGAAAAACTGGTTAAAGGGGCATTATCAATACAATTTATCTAAAACCAAATGGTCGCGGTTAGTACCGCAAAAATGGCGAAATAGAATCAATCAACGTTATAGGATTCAAAATAAGGACTCAATTAAAGCGGATTCATATAAAAAAGAAAAAGACCAATTAATTCATTACGTGAAACAAAATTACTATGAAGCGGATTCATTGACAAATCAAAAAGAAAAATGGAAAAAACACTACAGATATGATCTTTTATCACATAAATATATGAACTATGGGGATAAGGAGGATTTTGATATTTATGGGTCAAGATTACAAGTAAACGGGGTTCACAAAATTCCATATAATTTCAATAAACCAAAATCCGAATCATTTTATGTATTGGTAAGTACAGCTATTAGTGATTATCTAGAAGAAGGATATATTATTGATACGCATAAAAATCTAGATAGAAAATATTTTGATTGTCGAATTCTCCACTTTTGTCTTAGAAAAAATATCAATATTGAGACCTGGACCAATACACATATCGGTACCAAAATTGATAAAAATACTAAGACTGAAAAAAAAATCAACAACAAATTGAAAAAAAAAGATATTTTTTCTCTTATGATTCATCAAGAAATCAACCCATCCAATCAAAAAAGTATTTTTTTAAATTGGATGGGAATGAATCAAGAAAGAGTTTATCATACCATATCAAATCTAGAATCTTGGTTCTTCCCAGAATTTGTCTTACTTTTTGATGCATATAAGATTAAACCATGGATTATACCAATCAAATTACTTCTTTTTGACTTTTATTTTTATAAAAATAAAAGTCAAAATAAAAACATCAATATAAATAGAAAAAATAATCTTCAGATGATATCTCATCAAAAAAAATATCTTAAATTAGAAAATTCCAACCAACAAAAAAATGAGCAACAGGACCAAGTAAATCTTGTATCAGATCTACGAAAAGAAAACAAAAAAAAAGATATTGAAGAGAATTATGCGAGATCAGACATTACCATTAAAAAAGGTAAGAAGAAAAAACAATCCAAGAAAAACAAGAAAGCAGAACTAGATTTCTTCCTGAAAAAATATTTCCTTTTTCAATTAAGATGGGATGACTCCTTGAACCAAAGAATGATCAATAATATCAAGGTATATTGTCTCTTACTTAGACTGATAAATCCAAAAGAAATTGCTATATCCTCGATTCAAAGAGGAGAGATGCATCTGGATGTAATGCTAATTCAGAAAGATCTAGCTCTTACAGAATTGATAAAAAAAGGAATATTAATTATCGAACCAATTCGTCTATCTATAAAAAGGGATGGAAAATTGATTATATATCAAACTATAAGTATTTCATTGGTCGAGAACAATAAACACCAAACTAATAGAAAATGCATAAAAAAAAGTTATATTGATAAGAGGAATTTGAATAAACCCATTGTACGATATGGGAATATGCTTGTGAATGGGGACACAAATTATTATGATTTCCTTGTTCCCGAAAATATTCTATCTCCTAGACGTCGCAGAGAATTGAGAATGTTAATTTGTTTCAATTCCCATAATTGGAATGTTACGGATAGAAATAGAAATCCATTATTTTGCAATGAAAACAACATAAGAAACTCTGGAAAATTTTTGGATGAGGACAAGCATCTTAATACGGATACAAATAAATTCATTAAATGCAAATTTGTTCTTTGGCCCAATTACCGATTAGAAGATTTAGCTTGTATGAATCGCTATTGGTTTGATACCAATAATGGCAGTCGTTTCAGTATGTCAAGGATACATATGTATCCACGATTTAGAATTATTTAATTTAATAGTATATTTCCTATATCATATATATATATATCTATATTCCGTGACATTTTCCGGTATATGAAAGCCGAAAGATGTATGCATATGCTATGTTATATTTTGGTAAATGATACAGATTGAATGGTGTATCCATTCAATTGGATATAGGAATAAATAAATTAGGGGAATCCTTTTAGATAGAAATAAATTCTTTTCTTTCGTTAATGTGGAAACATATTATCCCTTTCTATCCAAATCAAATTTTCAATTTGATTTGGATAAAATAAAGAAGTAGTATATGAATAAATCCAAATTTTTGTGTGTACTAGATGTGTGTACTAGATTAAAATAACCGGCATAATTTTTTTTTTTATTTTTCCTGATCGGAAAAATCCATGAAAAAGAAAGAAAAAGGATAGAAAAATTTTTTATGGTCAAAAATTCATTCATTTCCATTATTCCACAAGAAGAAAAAGAAGAAAACAAAGGTTCTGTTGAATTTCAAGTATTTAGTTTCACCAATAAGATACGGAGACTTACTTCACATTTGGAATTGCACAAAAAAGATTTTTTATCACAAAGGGGTCTACGAAAAATTCTAGGAAAACGTCAACGGTTGCTGGCTTATTTGTCAAAGAAAAATAGAGTACGTTATAAGAAATTAATTGGTCAGTTGGATATTCGAGAGCCAAAAACTCGTTAATTTAATCGTTTGAATTTTTTAGTAGTATTCCATTTTTTGTTTTGATGAGTCTCGTTTTGAGGAATTCATGGAATAATGAATTAAGGAAGAAAAGATATGACAGTACCGGTTACAAGAAAAGATCTCATGATAGTCAATATGGGGCCTCACCACCCATCAATGCATGGTGTTCTCCGACTAATTGTTACTCTCGATGGTGAAGATGTTATTGACTGTGAGCCCATATTGGGCTATTTACACAGAGGAATGGAAAAGATAGCGGAAAATAGAACAATTATACAATATCTACCTTATGTAACACGATGGGATTATTTAGCTACTATGTTCACAGAGGCAATAACCGTAAATGCGCCAGAACAATTGGAAAATGTTCAAGTACCTCAAAGAGCTAGCTATATCAGAGTAATTATGCTGGAATTGAGCCGTATAGCTTCTCATTTGTTATGGCTTGGACCTTTTATGGCGGATATCGGTGCACAGACTCCCTTTTTCTATATTTTCAGAGAAAGGGAATTGATATATGATCTATTCGAAGCCGCCACAGGTATGCGAATGATGCATAATTATTTCCGTATTGGAGGAGTAGCTGCTGATCTACCTTATGGATGGATAGATAAATGTTTGGATTTCTGCGATTATTCTTTAACAGGAGTTGTTGAATATCAAAAACTTATTACGTGGAATCCCATTTTTTTGGAACGAGTTGAAGGAGTGGGCATTATTGGTGGAGAAGAAGCTGTAAATTGGGGTTTATCAGGACCGATGTTACGAGCTTCTGGAATCCAATGGGATCTTCGTAAAGTTGATCATTATGAGTGTTACAATGAATTTGATTGGGAAGTCCAATGGCAAAAAGAAGGAGATTCATTAGCTCGTTATTTAGTACGAATCGGTGAAATGAAGGAATCCATAAAAATTATTCAACAGGCTCTAGAAGGAATTCCTGGAGGACCTTATGAAAATTTAGAAGTACGACGCTTTGATAGAGCAAAGAATTTCGAATGGAATGATTTTGAATATAGATTTATTAGTAAAAAACCTTCACCCAATTTAGAATTGTCGAAACAAGAACTTTATGTGAGAGTGGAAGCCCCAAAAGGAGAATTGGGAATTTATTTGATAGGAGATAATAGTGTTTTCCCCTGGAGATGGAAAATTCGTCCACCCGGTTTTATCAATTTGCAAATTCTTCCTCAGCTAGTTAAAAGAATGAAATTGGCTGATATCATGACGATATTGGGTAGTATAGATATCATTATGGGAGAAGTTGATCGTTGAAATGATAATTGATACGACAGAAGTACAAACTATCAATTCTTTTTCTACATCGGAATTTTTAAAAGAAGTGTATGGACTAATATGGATTGTACCCATTTTGACCCTTATATTGGGAATAACAATGGGGGTACTAGTAATTGTGTGGTTAGAAAGAGAAATATCTGCAGCGATACAACAACGTATTGGGCCTGAATATGCTGGCCCGTTGGGAATTCTTCAAGCTATAGCGGATGGGACTAAACTACTTTTTAAAGAGGACCTCCTCCCATCTCGAGGAGATATTCGTTTGTTTAGTGTGGGACCGTCTATAGCGGTTATATCAATTCTACTAAGTTATTTAGTAATTCCTTTTGGGTATCGTCTTGTTTTAGCCGATCTCAGTATAGGTGTTTTTTTATGGATCGCCATTTCTAGTATTGCTCCTATTGGGCTTCTTATGTCAGGATATGGATCGAATAATAAATATTCCTTTTTAGGTGGTCTACGAGCTGCTGCTCAATCTATTAGTTATGAAATACCATTAACTCTATGTGTGTTATCAATATCTCTACGTGTGATTCGTTGGAATATGAACTTTGAACCTCTCTTCTAGAAATAAAAGAAAAAAGAAAGAGGTTCAATGTATTGAATAGATGTTTTCATTTTTTTTTTTTATTCAGCATTCGGGTTGATGAGTTAAACCAGATAGTTATATGAGTGAAACTAAACAGCTTCCAAATTTGTAGTAAGAAGAAACAATCTCATTCCCTATGTACAAGAATAAAGTTGAAGTAAAAATAAGCAGTGTAAACTGCTTACCCCAAGATTAAGATTTTTTGATTAGTCATCATATCTTGAAGCGGGCGCAAACAAAAGATCAACTGTATGGAGTTTCTACTACTGTCTCATATGTATTACTATACCGGGGATCAATCAAAAGTCAGTGGACGGTTAGGAACACCAAGGTACACAAAGGATTAGTAATGGAGATAATGTAAGGTATCAAAAAAGAGGTATTTCTTCATAAAACGAATCATAATAAGGACTTGAAATTGGTAGAAATGATCAAGTAGTACTTCCCTACGATTCCGATCTAGAGTATGCTCCTATTCACTGGTTAAAGAAATGACTATCAAGAACGAATTAATTCTTTATTTTATTTTTGAGTATCCTCCTCTGAGACAGAAGAACAGGAAAAAAGAAATGGAATGCAGTAATTGAATGAATAATAAAAAAGGGGGATCCCTATTTATTCTTTTCTCTATCCATATTCATACATATCGAATTCTTATCACGATTCATGAACTAATGACTAATTCTTTTTATTTTGTATTGATTGATATAAGGAGTATTTTATTGAAATATTAAGTTATTACCGAACAAAGAGAAATTTTTATTGTAAAGGATGAGATCAATTCGGAAGCACTTTTTTTATTATTCTAGCAGACAGAATTCCATTGGTCTAATTTGGGACTTTCCGATGTATCTTTATTCTATCCATCCAAAGATGGTGATAATACCGAACCCGTCCTTACATTTTTTTTGTGGCCATCGAGGAGCCGTATGAAGCTGAGGTCTCACGTACGGTTTTGAAATAGCGATGGGAACAGTGATGTTATTATCGACTATGATTATCTAACAGTTCAAGTACAGTTGATATAGTTGAAGCACAGTCAAAATATGGTTTTTGGGGGTGGAATCTGTGGCGTCAGCCTATAGGATTTATTGTTTTTCTAATTTCTTCTCTAGCCGAATGTGAGAGATTGCCCTTTGATTTACCAGAAGCGGAGGAGGAATTAGTAGCAGGTTATCAAACCGAGTATTCGGGTATCAAATATGGTTTATTTTATCTTGCTTCTTACCTAAATTTATTAGTTTCTTCATTATTTGTAACAGTTCTTTACTTAGGTGGGTGGAATTTACCTATTCCGTATATATCCATTTCTGAGCTTTTCGGAATAAAAAAAATCGCCGGCATTTTTGGAATAACAATGGGTATCCTTATTACATTAACTAAAGCTTATTTGTTTCTCTTCATTTCTATCACAACAAGATGGACTTTACCTAGAATGAGAATGGACCAGTTATTAAATCTTGGATGGAAATTTCTTTTACCTATTTCTCTAGGTAATCTGTTATTAACAACTTCTTCCCAACTTGTTTCATTATAAATAAGAGAATACGATAACACTATTTTAGATTCATAATCTCTATCAAACAAGAGAAAGAAACGTCAAATTTTTCATGTATATCTACAATATGTTCCCTATGGTAATTGGGTCCATGAATTATGGTCAACAAACAATACGAGCTGCAAGGTACATTGGTCAAAGTTTCATAATTACCTTATCCCACACAAATCGTTTACCTGTAACTATTCAATATCCTTATGAAAAATCGATCACATCAGAGCGTTTCCGGGGTCGAATCCACTTTGAATTTGATAAATGTATTGCTTGTGAAGTATGTGTTCGTGTATGCCCGATAGATCTACCCGTTGTTGATTGGAGATTTGAAAGAGATATTAAAAAGAAACAATTACTTAATTATAGTATAGATTTCGGGGTTTGTATATTTTGTGGTAACTGTGTCGAGTATTGTCCAACAAATTGTTTATCAATGACTGAAGAATATGAACTTTCTACTTATGATCGTCACGAATTGAATTATAATCAAATTGCTTTGGGTCGATTACCAATCTCAATAATTGGAGATTACACAATTCAAACAGTTATGAATTCGACTCAAATAAAAATAGACAAAGATAAACCCTTTGATTCAAGAACAATTACCGATTACTAAGATTTTGTTTTGATATAAAGGATCCAAGCTTTTTATTTTGGGTAGTCAGTAACTACAAATAAAAACTAATGATTGTTGAGAATCACTCTTTGATTTAAACTAAAAATATATTTTTCGTGATGATTTCAAAATAGCAAATTTCAACTACTTTTTTCTTTTTTTTTCTTTCGGATAAATATAAATAAAGTAAGGTTGGCCCGATAATTTTATCTATATCTACATTAATCCATATTCAAATTCAATTCAATTATAAATGTATCATATACATTATTATATACAAGAAAACAAAAATAGGGTAACCCCTTTTCCTTTCCTGGACCATTTATTTAGTAAAGTTAAAGTAAGGTCATGAAATAGTTAAAGTTATTTATTTTGTATTTTATACATAATGGGTTTACCTGGACCAATACATGATATTCTTGTTGTATTTCTGGGGTCAATTCTTGTATTAGGGGGTCTGGGGGTAGTATTATTTACCAATCCAATTTATTCTGCCTTTTCATTGGGATTGGTTCTTGTTTGTATATCCTTATTCTATATTTTATCGAACTCCTATTTTGTAGCTGCCGCACAGCTCCTTATTTATGTGGGAGCCATAAATATCTTGATCATATTTGCTGTAATGTTCATGAATGGTTCAGGATATTCCAATAATTCCTATTTTTGGACCATTGGAGATGGGGTCACTTTGATGGTTTGTACAACTATTCTTTTTTCACTAATTACTACTATCCCAGATACGTCATGGTACGGAATTATTTGGACTGCAAGGTCAAACCAGATTATGGAACAGGACCTAATAAATAACGTTCAACAAATTGGGATTCATTTATCAACAGATTTTTATCTTCCGTTTGAACTCATTTCAATAATTCTTTTAGTTTCCTTGATAGGTGCAATTACTATGGCTCGACAATAAGCAATAAAAATACTTAACTTATAATGATTCCCAATTCTTAGAATTATAACTAAATTCTAAATAAATAAATAGAAATTTTTAGTTAAATCTATCTACCGTCAATATCTTCTTTTGTTGTGTAATTGTTCTATTCTAATCAATTGAATCGGTTGAATTGTTATTCATATTGAAATGAATCGAGATTGATAAGGAGTTAGTCAATGATGTTTGAGCATGTCCTTTTCTTGAGTGTTTATTTATTTTCTATCGGTATCTATGGATTGATCACAAGTCGAAACATGGTTAGAGCGCTTATGTGTCTTGAGCTTATACTAAATTCGGTTAATATCAATCTTGTAACATTTTCTGATATATTTGATAGTCGCCAATTAAAAGGAGACATTTTCTCAATCTTTGTTATAGCCATTGCAGCTGCTGAAGCAGCTATTGGACTTGCTATTGTTTCGTCGATCCATCGTAACAGAAAATCAACTCGTATTAATCAATCGAATTTGTTGAATAATTAGTGATAATCATCATAGATAATTTAAATAAAGACACATAAAAATATTTAATAGAATTGAAATACTATTTTTTATTGAATTTGAATGCAATTCAATAAAATGGAATTGCATTTTTATATTTATATTGAAATAATGATGACCAATTTGTTGGCCAATTAATTTTAATTCGCATGTGTAACTCGTATCATCATAATTGTTGAAACGAAAATCAAAGTGTCTTGACCTTTTCTCATAAACAGATTGATTTAAGAAATATATTGATTGTTTTTAATAAACCACTGTTTCGTCTGGTGTCTACAATATTACAATATATAATATATGATTCATTTACTACTAATTTGATTTGACCAGATCGAAAATCTTTTATGTTCAAAACTGTAATTTATAGATCCAATGTCACATTCAGTAAAAATTTATGATACATGTATAGGGTGTACTCAATGTGTACGAGCTTGCCCCACAGATGTATTGGAAATGATACCTTGGGACGGATGTAAAGCCAAGCAAATAGCTTCCGCGCCAAGAACCGAGGACTGTGTAGGTTGTAAGAGATGTGAATCTGCCTGCCCAACAGATTTTTTGAGTGTCCGCGTTTATTTAGGGCCTGAAACAACTCGCAGCATGGCTCTATCTTATTGATACGTTACAAAAAACTCCACTTGAATCATTTGTGATTCCTCTTTACCGACAAAAGCCCGTGCTCGACAAAATATATTATTTTGAGGACGGGCTTCTCTGGTCAAAATGTATCTTGTCTTTATCACGAGTTATTTTCCTTGGTTAACAATACTTGTTGTTTTACCGATATTCGCGGGTTCCTCAATTTTCTTATTCCCTCATAGAGGGAATAAGATGTTTAGGTGGTATACTATATGTATATGCTTATTAGAACTCCTTCTAACGACTTATGCATTCTGTTATCATTTCCAATTGGATGATCCATTAATGCAATTGAAGGAAGATTCTAAATGGATAGATGTTTTTGATTTCCACTGGAGACTAGGAATCGATGGGCTTTCCATAGGACCCATTTTACTGACAGGATTTATCACTACTTTAGCAACTTTAGCAGCTTGGCCAATTACTCGAAATTCGCGGTTGTTCTATTTCCTGATGCTAGCAATGTACAGCGGTCAAATAGGATTATTTTCCTCTCGAGACTTTTTACTTTTTTTCATCATGTGGGAGTTAGAATTAATTCCTGTTTACTTACTTTTATCCATGTGGGGGGGAAAGAAACGTCTCTACTCGGCTACAAAGTTTATTTTGTACACTGCAGGGGGTTCCATTTTTTTCTTAATAGGAGTTCTAGGTATGGGTTTATATGGTTCCAATGAACCAACATTAGATTTTGAAAGATTAATTAATCAATCATATCCTGTGGCATTGGAAATAATATTCTATTTTGGCTTCCTTATTGCTTATGCTGTCAAATTGCCGATTATACCCCTACATACATGGTTACCTGATACCCATGGAGAAGCACATTACAGTACATGTATGCTTTTAGCTGGAATCCTATTAAAAATGGGCGCATATGGATTGATTCGGATCAATATGGAATTACTACCCCACGCTCATTCTATATTTTCTCCTTGGTTGGTGATAATAGGAACAATGCAAATAATCTATGCAGCTTCAACTTCTCTTGGTCAACGTAATTTAAAAAAGAGAATAGCCTATTCCTCTGTATCTCACATGGGTTTCACAATTATAGGAATTGGTTCTATAACCGACATGGGACTCAATGGAGCTATTTTACAAATGCTCTCTCATGGATTTATTGGTGCTGCACTTTTTTTCTTGGCGGGAACGAGTTGTGATAGAACACGTCTTGTTTATCTCGAAGAAATGGGAGGGATATCTATCCCAATGCCAAAAACATTTACCATGTTCAGTAGCTTCTCGATGGCTTCTCTTGCATTGCCAGGAATGAGTGGTTTTGTTGCGGAATTTTTAGTATTTTTTGGACTAATTACTAGTACAAAATATCTTTTAATGTCAAAAATGCTAATTACTTTTGTAATGGCAATTGGAATGATATTAACTCCTATTTATTTATTATCTATGTTACGTCAGATGTTTTATGGATACAAGTTATTTAATATTCCAAACTCTAATTTTTGGGATTCTGGACTACGAGAACTATTTCTTTCAATCTGTATCTTTCTACCCGTAATAAGTATTGGTATTTATCCCGATTTTGTTCTCTCGTTATCAGTTGACAAGGTACACGCTATCTTATCCAATTATTATCATAGATAGTGTTTCATTAATGAAACGGAAGGAAAGTCTTATAATTCTTTTAATTTAATATTTTGAAAATCGTTTGCTGTACTGTATAATGAAAAAAGAAATAAAATGAATAAGAATTGTAATTAGATACATCTCGAGTTTTTGAGAACCATTTAAATTTGAATGATTCCTTGATTCAAACGGTTCTCAAAAACTCATAAAAACAAACTTTCGTTATATATGGGATGATGCTTTTATCTTATGTATTCTTCATGTAGTTTATTCAATTAGATGTTTATGTGAATGAACCATAACTATGTAGACCTATTCCTAATAGATTGATCCCAAAATAGCATATCCAAATTATAATAAATCCTATAGAAGCTACAAGTGCCGAATTCGTACCTTTCCAATTTATATTTGTTCTAGTATGTAAATAAATCGCGAATATGGTCCAAGTAATAAATGCCCAAGTTTCCTTGGGGTCCCAATTCCAATAGGATCCCCATGCCTCATTAGCCCATACTGCTCCACAAAGAATACCTATGGTTAAAAAGGTAAACCCTAGACTAATGACACGATAACTCCAATAATCCAAACGCTCAGTTAATTGATATTTGTAATAATTTTGAAATGAAGGAAAAGAAGTGTTTTTAAAAACACTTCTTTTTTCATTCAAATATTCAATCTCACCAAAGAAAAATGACTTAATTAATAAATTATTGCTTTTACAAAAAATTTTGATGTTTTTTCGAAATGTAATGACTAGAAGAGCGACTGATAATAATGATCCGCATAAAAGAGCTGCATAGCTCAATAACATCATACTTACGTGCATCATTAACCACTGAGATTGTAGAGCAGGTACTAATATTGTGGATTGATGCATTTCAGTTGAAAGACCCGACATGGCAAAGCCTTGAGTAAAAATGGTACTTGGTGCAATTATTGTGCTTAAATCGTTTTTAAGGTTACGTATCTTGGGAATCATATGAATAATGAAGAAACTACACGAAAGGAAGATTAATGACTCGTATAAATTACTTAATGGAAAATGTCCCGAAGAAATCCAACGAGAAATTAATAATCCTGTTATAGAGAAAAAGGTAGCTATCATCCCTTTTTCTGATGAATCACGTAATCCTACAATTTTGTGGACTAATAAGGTCATCAAATGAATCATAATCACAATTGAAATGATCGAAAAAGAGATATGAGTTAATATATGTTCTAAAGTCACAAATATCATAAAAGGGGTCCCATTACAGAATTGGAAATCGCGAATTGAATACATTTTAGGATCTATTGTATCTCTTTTAGAAGATGCCGCCACTCGGACTCGAACCGAGATGCTTTAGCACTGCTTCCTAAGAGCAGCGTGTCTACCGATTTCACCACGGCGGCTTACTTGAAATAATAATAGTCAATTCATGTTGAATCGTCGAGATTCAAGGATTCAATATAGTTTAGGAAACATTAATTAGAATCAATGAATAAAGACTGGTTTGTGGTTTAAATATTTGAATCTTCAATAAAATATCTACCTAGGTAGTATCGTCGTGGGTTTTTTAACAATCAACTTTCATGTACTAGAAACTAAGTTTTCTCCAAACAGTTGGAACTCCATAGTTTTTTCTCGGTTGAGGTATAAAACTAAGAATTGTCTTTTTTCTCAATTTTTTTATGATTTGTTTTTCATTTATCCGATTTCATGGATTCAAATGAAAAAGATTGAGTTTTTTTTCAATGAACAAAATCAAATAACTAGGATTTCATATCTATCACAATTTCATCATTAAATACAAATAATTTGTTATTTTTCTAATGATTTCGATACCTTAGTATATTTTAATTTTAGTATATTTAAATTAAAGTATTAATATTCTTTATTGTGCATATAATTTATAATTTATAATACCATTTACAAAACCAATTAAGTTTTGGGATAGGCATATAACAAAAGAGTTTCAATCTCTATCACAATTGTACTTTTCTATTGTGAAAAGTACAATTGTGATAGGTAAAAAAATAATACTTAGAACCCAATATACAAAAAACTCTTATTCTATATATCACAGCAGTGAGTTCTAAGTAATATTGAGAAATTTAATACAGAAAAATATATTAGTTAACATTAATCTTACAAAATTTGGGGTTCTTTAGGCTATATCAATTGAGATTATTCTAAGACTTTATTATTTGTTTGTCGCACAAAAAAACTTTTTGAATGCCCGGTGGAAACCGATTTCGCTAAAGAAAAAGTTTTTACTGCAACTAAATATCCTTTTTTCTTCCAAATATTTCTACGAATACGTTTTTTTGACATAGAAGTACGTTTTTTTGGAACTGCCAT